CTCTCACGGTGGCAGAACAAATATTGACGATTTATACTGGTACGAACGGGTATCTTGATTCGTTAGAAATTGGACAGGTAAAGAATTTTCTCGTTCAATTACGTACTTACTTAAAAATGAATAAACCTCAGTTCCAAGAAATCATAGCTTCTACCAAGACATTCACCGAAGAGGCACAAGTCCTTTTGAAGGAAGCTATTCAGGAACAGCTGGAGCGCTTTCTACTTCAGGAACAAACATAAAAACTTTTGTTATTCGTAGTACATACAATACAAAAGGGGGCCCTTGATGTTGATAAAGGTCTCTCATTCAAAAAAAATATTTCTTTTTATTATTTTTATTTTTTTTTAATAAAATATCTATAAATATAAAAACTATATGGAAATATATTGCGTCCAATAGGATTTGAACCTATACCAAAGGTTTAGAAGACCTCTGTCCTATCCATTAGACAATGAACGCTTTTCATTCTTTTTTTTTTCAAATATATTTGAAAAAAAAAGAATCAGATTTTATCTGAAATAATTAGAATTTCCGGAATAAAGATATGTATTTAATTTAGATTTCTTCACATTAATGATACACGCATCATTATCATAATTAATATTATTATGGAGCGGGTAGCGGGAATCGAACCCGCATCGTTAGCTTGGAAGGCTAGGGGTTATAGTCGACGTCAATTTATCATTTTTAACGTCTCTAATTCAAAACCGAACATGAAACTTTCATTTCATTCGGCTCCTTTATGAAAGATGGTATGGAAGATGGGTGGATTCCAAAATCTACGCCATACATAACCGAAATAAAAAATTCGACTCATAACATCTATGTCGGCTTTTCGGTCTGAATTGAATACATCTAAAACAACTCGCTTTCTAGATGATCCCTCTAGAAGAGGGGAATTTTAACAAATCCTTCTAGTTACTTCGTTCTCTATTTCTCCTTGAGCGAATCGTGAGGAAAGAAATTTTTATTTCTACCCGAGCTGAAAAAAAAATGTCGATGGCTTTAGTAAACCAAAGCCATCGTTAAATAGCTATTTTGCTTCAATCTCTACAAAAAAAATTGAAGATCTAGTTACGATTAGAAATACACTTTTGTATCTTCCTCCATGGATTCTTTACTCATACTCATTCAATTGTAAGTCTTGATCAAACTTAAAAAAAATTATGCTTCATGATTCCATACTCCAATGTTCAAATTTAACATTGACTTTTGGTTTGGGTACAAATCAAGAAAATGTATATTCTTCCTCAAATCGGTTATTAAGAGGGAAAGGATTAAATCCTTTCTAAGAAATAAAGTTTTTAATCGGAATATGAATAAAACCGAAAGACCCCTTAACTATTTAAGTTGTTAATAGAACGAATCACACTTTTACCACTAAACTATACCCGCCACATTGTGATTATTGTATATGAATTGTATATGAATGGACCATTTGTGTCGAACAAGAGCATTATACGTAATCAAGATAGGATAAGAGCAAAATCATGAAATTAGAATGCGGATGTGTTTCGCTGGGGAAACTTAATGCGATAGGAAAACGAAGGCCCATTGAAATAATGAGTTTCTTCTTGCTTGTGCTGGGGGAGTTTTTTAGTGGCAGGTCTGCCCCGAAAGAACTTTTGAAGTCATAGCATAACAAGAAATTTTGCAAGACTCCATAACTCTATTTTTTTCTTCCAAATCAATAAAATAAAAGGAAAAGAAAGAATCATAAGAAATGGCATTCCTCTCCTCTAGGAATCAAAAAAGTTCTTGTTCTTTACTGTTGTTCTCGCTTCAATAATCAGATAAATAATTTCATCCAAAATTCATTGGAGTAAAAGAAATGGCCCGGCTAGGTACTGACCAGGCCAGGCAGGAGAATAAAAGAAAGGATCTTTCGGCTAAAATCAATAAAATCAAAAAGGGATTCTTTAAACTTAAACACTTAACTCTTTTTTTTTTTCTATTGGAGATATTCCCGTTAGCTAAATGGAATTAGAAATTAAATTTGTGATAAGTGATAAACATAAATTTTTTTTTTTTTTTTTGTATTTTTAGAATAGAATAAACAAAGAAAAAGAAATACTTTTCTTTACTTCAGGGGTAAAATAATAATTATTATTTTTCAATTGGGAGAGATGGCTGAGTGGACTAAAGCGGCGGATTGCTAATCCGTTGTACGAGTTGTTCGTACCGAGGGTTCGAATCCCTCTCTTTCCGTTTCTTCGGATAACTTGATATATTCTTTCGAATAAAAAAATTTTGAGCTCCTTTTTATTTTATCATAGGCTCAATATCTGGAATAGATAAAATCATAAGAAATTTGGAAAATCAAACAACGAAAAGTCCGTTCTTTTTTTATTCCTCGCGCCCAGGATTACGTCCCGGATCATTAGATAGGAATCCAAAGATGAAAAGAGAAACAAAGAATATCACTACTGTGTAAACGAAGAGTTTGAGAGTAAGCATTACACAATCTCCAAGATAAGATCATTTTTTTTTTTTTGAAAAGGGAAATAGATTATCCATTTTTATACCACATATTTTATTTTGACTTTTTCACTAACCCAATAAATGAAGTGGTTTAAAGAAAGAATTTGGAGAAATTTATTTCTAATAAGATTCTTTCGCATACCCACACTTCATTTTTATGAGGAAATAGGGCCTTGTTCACTGTAAGTAGAAAGTAGAAGGTAAAAATAAGGAAATGAATGATTCAGATTCATCGCCTATCCAACAATTTCCATGTTTGAATCGAGGGTTCCTAATGTAAGACTTATCTGATCTTATCAATTGTTAGAATCTTTTTTTTTTTTTTATTGAATAAATCATGAATGTTTGTAGGACAATATTAAAGTAAAGATCTCATCGAAAACTTACAGCAGCTTGCCAAACAAGGGCTAAAAGAAAAAAGAGTACAGGTATGACTGGCATAACATCTACAATTGGATTGAAAAAAGCGTAAGCTTCGGGTAATTTAGCAAAGAAAAAACTACTCGAATGAAGGGCAGAATTAAGACAGATACAGATCAAACTAAAGATATTAAGCATAACAAACATTTCATTTTTTGATATAATTGTATTTTGATTGAGTTTTCGATATAAGGGAAAAATGGAGAAAGTGGACAAAAGAATCCTACCTTTTTTGCACCCAATCAAAAATCCTTCAATTCTCGCACGAAAAAAGAAGGAATCATACTTTCATACAATATCTTAATTGAATTCTATGTAATGATCAATAAATTCCGTTTAATTCTATAAATAACTATGCATGTCAAATTCTAGCAACAATTGAATGGATTTAATAAATATTGGGGCGGGAATTGACGAACAACCAATACCGCTATTAGTGTTTATTAGTATTCAAAAAAAAAAAAATGGGGCGTGGCCAAGTGGTAAGGCAACGGGTTTTGGTCCCGCGACTCGGAGGTTCGAATCCTTCCGTCCCAGATCATTCCTATATTTATCATAATAATAAAGATTGTTCTATTTACCAATCTTCGACTAAAATTAAGTTAAGAATGTAGTGTTGAATATAATTACAATGTGATTCCCGTTTTTGATTTATAATGATTCTTTGCCGATGACATGCAGATTGAACAAAACCATTTTTGTTCAATGTAAATGTGTAAAAAAAAAAAAAAGAGGTAGGATGGGACGTTCCGCGTATGCGCGACTGACTCATCATATTCATATTGAGTGAAGTTACTTACTTAGACAAACTTTTTTATATTACTTTTTTATATTATATATATAATATAAGATTTTAATCAGAAATCCTAATAAAAATATAAATCTATTTATTTTTGTCACTGCTGCACTCTGAATCGAAATGTGAAAGAAAATCTTTTCTATTTTTTATATATATAAAATATAAAGTAATTTAAGTAATTTATAGGGTACTAATTCTCTGTTGAGCCTGAATTCAAAATTGTTTCATTCATACATAAAACATTCATAAAATAGGGGATTCAAAAAAGAGAATCTGTGTTGAGACTTTTCCAGATAAATCGGCATCCATTTCCTATGGAAAAATAAAGTATGGATTATTATGGTTTCGTTGAGCCAATGACTATTCATGATTCCATATTGAATCAATTCCATACCGGTTCCAAATGAGAGGAATGTTATGGTAAAACTTCGTTTAAAACGATGTGGTAGAAAGCAACGTGCGACTTGAAGGACATGATCGGCTGTGGATTCTTAGATCCATCATTTTTTTATAGGAATATAAGGTGCTCTTGACTCGACATAATTTGTTCTGTTTTACTTGAATCCCCATTTAGTTTTAATTGGGTTGTAAGTATTTAGTACACAATGGAGCTCGAGAAGAAATGATTGATTCATTTCTCAGAGGCAAGAATCTACGGTTAGTGTCAATTAATAAGTTGTTCCAACTTCGTAAGTATATCTTCTATATAGTATATAGAAATCGAAAGCACTCCAACAAAAAAAAATTTACTTTTTGATTTTAAACTCTTGTTCAAATTGATAAAACTATTTCGATCAAAAGTGTATCACACGGGAATCAATCGTTCATATGATTCTTTGGTAGAAAGAAATCAAAAAAGGTATGTTGCTGCCATTTTGAAACGATTAAGGATCACCGAAGTAATGTCTAAACCCAATGATTCAAAACAAAGATCCCGTAACAAGAAAATACCATTTGCAACTGTCTCAATAATTGGAGCTGAATACTGAATAAGGAATCAAAAAATTTGATTCTAAACGAGACAAAAAAAAGGGGGGGGGTTAAAGACAGCTCAATAAACGAAATGCTAAGGCCTTAACTTAAACTTCAGGAGTTTCTTTTTAACTCTTTGAGAATTATTCAACTTGAGTTATGAGTATGAATGACTTTTTTTTTTTTTGGGGGGGGGGGATAAGAAAAAAGGAATCAAATTTAAAAATGAAATTTATGATTTTATGGATCTATTTGCCAATCAATAAATAATATAAAAAAATCGACTCATTCTTTTTCGAGCCGTACGAGGAGAAAACCTCCTATACGTTTCTAAGGGGGGCATTGTTCATCTACATCTATCCCAATGAGCTATCTATCGAATCGTTGCAATTGATGTTCGAACCCGAAGAGACGGAAGGACTCTTCGAAAAGTGGGTTTTTACGATCCGATAAAGAATCAAACTTATTCAAATGTTCCTACTATTTTATATTTTCTTGAAAAAGGCGCTCAACCTACAGGAACTGTTCATGATATTTCAAAGAAGGCAGAGATATTTAAGGAACTTCGCGTTAAATAAACGAAATTAAATTATTGACCAGTTTTCTCCGTTTCTTTATTTATTCATACTTCATCTTATTTACTTAATATCTTATTTAGTTACTATTTTTATTTTCTATAGTATGAGATCCATAAATATAGAAAATAAAAATAACTAATGGCAAAACTATGTGATCTGCTGCGAGGGATAGAAAAACAATGGATTGAAGAGATAAGCTAAGAGGATCTATAAAATTATAGGATTTCCCACAATTGGGTGGTTTTTGTTGAGATTCCACAAAATAAGTCGAGTTTGCTTATTCTACCTTTACTGAATAAACCCGATATTTTCTTCTTACCTTTTCCGTTTTTCTTTCTTTTATCGATTCAAACTTTTTTATTGTATATGTAGTGTCAATCCAACACAAATCCTTTTTTCATTGAATTTCTTTTGTTTTCTCCGCGCTCGTATTGACAATGGTGTATTGAATAAATATAATTCGATCGTGGATAAATAGATCTAATTATCTCTGATCCATAAATAAATAAGTATAAGTTTTGTTTTGATCGTATCTACACACCAAAAATTACATTAATTTGGGTTGCTAACTCAACGGTAGAGTACTCGGCTTTTAAGTGCGGCTAGAATTTTTTACACATTTTGATGAAGCAATGAATTCGTCCATACCATTGGTAGAGTTTGTAAGACCACGACTGATCTTGAAAGGGAATGAATGGAAAAAACAGCATGTCGTATCAATATCTGTATTGGCTCAGTACAAAATCTTGTTTGAATTCTTATACTTAGAGCGGTACAAAAAAATAATAAGTCGAGCAAATAAATGGATAGAGCGATAAGGCTCAAATTATAGGGAAACAAAAAGCAACGAGCTTAGGTTCTTTATTCGAATGATTTCTCGATCTAATTAGACGTTAGAAATATATTAGTACCTGATGCGGGAAAAGGTTCTTCCATAACTATAATAAGTGGATTCTCTATTTTTTTTATGAATCCTAACTATTAACTATATCCCACTTTTAGAGTGGAAACAAATGTGTAGAAGAAACGGTATATTGATAAAAAGAATTGATTCTAAAGTCAAAAGAGCGATCGGGTTGCAAAAATAAAGGATTTCTAACTATTTCATTATTATTAATTTAATAATGAACATAAACCAATTGGATAGAAACAAAGAGAATCCGTTGATTAACTTATCTGTCCCCAGGGCATCTATTCTTTTCTTACTATATACCCTGTTTTGACTGTATTGCACTATGTATCATTTGATAGCCCAAGAAAAAAACTGCCTAAATTTTGTTCAAATCTAATTTCAATATGGAAGAATTCCAAGGATATTTAAAACTAGATAGATCTTGCCAACAAGACTTTTTATATCCACTCTTGTTTCAGGAGTATATTTATGCACTTGCTCATGATTATGGTTTAAATAAATCTATTTTTTCTGAACCTATTGAAAATTTAGGTTCCGACAATAAATTCAGTTCATTACTTGTGAAACGTTTAATTACCCGAATGTATCAACAGAAACATTTGATTATTTTTGATGATGATTCTAATCAAGATAAATTTCTTGATCATAAGAATCATTTTTATTATAAAATGATATCAGACGGTTTTGCCGTCATTGTGGAAATTCCGCTCTCACTGCAATTAGTATCTTCTCTAGAAGGAAAAAAAGAAATAGCAAAATCTCATAATTTACGATCAATTCATTCGATATTTCCCTTTTTAGAGGATAAAGTATCACATTTAAATCATGCGGTAGATATACTAATACCTCACCCTGTCCATCCGGAACTCTTGGTTCAACCCCTTCGCTGTTGGGTCCAAGATACCTCCTCTTTGCATTTATTGCGATTCTTTCTCTATGAGTATCAGAATTGGAGTAATCTTTTTACTCAAAAAAAATCAGTTTTTTCAAACAAGAATCCAAGATTTTTCTTATTCCTATATAATTTTCATGTATATGAATGCGAATCCGTATTCGTTTTTCTCCGTAAACAATCTGCTCATTTACGATCAACATCTTCTAGACCCTTTCTTGAGCGAACACTTTTTTATGGAAAAATAGAACATTTTATAATACTTTTTCGAAATGATTTTAAGCCCATCTTGTGGATGTTCAAGGATCCTTTGATGCATTATGTTAGATATCAAGGAAAATCCATTCTGGTTTCAAAGGGTACTTCTTTTCTGATGAATAAATGGAAGTATTACCTTATAAATTTTTGGCAATATAATTTTGATTTGTGGTCTCAACCAGAT